TACAATAAAAATTATGTTTAAAAAAGATTTGTAAATTCTTAAGTTTTACTTTATAATGTATAGTGTGTTGTGTTATGTGTTATAAAATACTCTTATATTCTAATAATTTAATTAAAAAAAGGATTCTTTTAAAATGAGTAAGATTGATGATAAAGACAAAACTACCTTAGAAATCGTTCAAGAAATTGTTGCTGAGCAGTTAAATATTAATCCTAATAGAGTTACTCCTGATGCAAACTTTACAGAAGATTTGGGTGCAGATTCATTAGATGTAGTAGAATTAGTAATGTCTGTTGAAGAGAGATTTGATATTGAAATTGAAGATATTGTTGCTGCTAAAATTGCTAAAGTTAAAGACGTTTTGGAATACCTTGCTAAATTAGGTAAATAATATTATATTAATGTGTTACTTATTATAGTAACACATTCAAATAACCGGAGTATTTAATAATGCCAGAACATGTACCACAAATTTTCTATTATCCACCCGCGTTTGTTGTTCATACTTACGTTGAACATTGGGTACCCATTGATATTGTTGAATATGTTAAAGTTAAAGAATTTAAAGATGAATATGAAGCTGAATTTAAAGGTAAGGCTCTTAGAACTCGTGGTTTCGTTGACTATTTGTATATGTATTGGGAACCAGAAATAGCAGAAGAAGTAATTGAAGAGCCATCAGACGAACTAATTTTGGAGCCTGGACAATATCTGATTGATGATATAATTTTTGGTCAATTAGTTGTCGGAGAAATAGGAAGGTTAATTTATACGGAAGATTATATTCGACAGATGTTTTATAAGGGTTATGATAAGACTGATAAAAGATATTGGGCTTGGGTAGAATTTGTCGAAACACGTAAGAAAAAATACGTTGAAAAAAAGTTTCAAAGAACAGAGGTACCGTTTACAATTATGAAAAGTACTTTAGCGCAAGTTCGGTGGGTTTTACATTTTAAATTTAGCTTTGAATTCAATTCAATTAGACCAGAAGTAAAGTTTATTGACCAATTTGGAATAGACTCTTTAGAGCTGGTTTCAATGATTGTTGAATTTGAACATTATTTTGGGGTAAGGATCGAGTTGGAAGATATTGAAGAAGGTAAAATTATGACAGTTCAGGATTTAATGGATTACTTAGATTTCAAAAGAGGTAAAAAAATTGGTAAAAATTTATATCCTAAACAAATACTATATCCAGCATATCTTGGATTAAAGCCCGTATATCCTAGTAAAAATTTATTTCGCCCTCCTATTGTATAATTAGTAAAACTAGTATATGCTTTAGATGTTATAATAAGTCTGTAACCTGCAGCTAAATAGTTCGAGTCGGGATATAGCTCAGCTTGGTAGAGCACCTGCTTTGGGAGCAGGGGGTCGTAGGTTCAAATCCTACTATCCCGAACGTTCTTAATTAATTAATTAAATTAAATATTTAATTTAATTAATTGTAACGTATAATATCTATCGTAAACAGTATTAATATTACTTAAAATTGAACAATGGTTTTACGAGATAAACTTATAGTTTTACGTCAAGCTTTTTTTGACAAAGTATCAGATATGACTATTAAATTTGCCACAAAATTTGGGTACCCGGAAAATAAAGGTATGCCATTAGTACCATCAGGGGTAGGTTCAGATGGTCAGCCTTATTTAGGTTTTAGAGTTTATGATAGTGATATGTTGTCCGCACGCAATGTACCTTTCCCACCTCCCCCTACGGCGGAGAATCTACTACAAGTCGTATTTGGTGCTGTGCCTACTGTACAGCCTCTAGATAGACTATTCTATGAAAGTAAAACCGATGGTTATTATAGCTTTTATATTGAGAATTATAAGAACTTATTCTTTTTTCCAAATTGGTTTTCAGAGTTTCTTCAAATACAATTAAACTTTTGTATTGATATTACACTATTAGAAGTATTTAGGGAAGTATTATTTCTTTCAATTGTTGGATTTGGCGAAATTGTATCTTTTAGAATTCTATTATCTTGGATAATCAGTATAAACCCGTATACTTTACCCTGGAATTATTTTATTGCATTAGTTGATTGGACTGAAGAAAGTCTTATCGGATTGGTCCCAAGTATAATTGGAGTAAATTTAAGTGGACCAATTTTACTTACAGTTCTTGGTAAATGTGCGGACAGTTTAAATAATTTAGTATTTACTATGCCTTATTTACCAAGTGAAGGTGATCCCACAAAAGCACTTATTAACGGTGAAATGCGTGATGTATTAGCTTTTCGATATTTACCAATTCTTTGGTATAAATACCCGATTCCTAATGAAATTCGTCAATATTGGTACACAGAACGTCCTGATATATTAAAGTATATGCAAAAAGCATATAAAAATGTTGATATTCAATTTTTACCTGATGAAATTATTGATCAAATTAAATCTAATTCGATAAAAGAAATAGTTCCTCAAATTAGTCAAGTTATAGAAGTTTCAAATGACTTTTCATCACCAATTTTAATAGCTGATTCTACTATCAACAGTTTATCAGATTTTACAAGTTATTTTATTAATTTAACTCAAAATATATTAACATTTTAATTAAAGTACTTTGGTGTAAATATTAAGAGTAAAGTACTTTAATAAACTGAAATTAGAAAACTAATTTATCAGTATTTTATTGATAAATTAGTTTTTATAAGAATGGCTAAAGTTAAAGACTTCTAATTATCTGATAGAACGATATTTAGAAAATAATAATAATATTTATATTGTTATTATTTTCTAAAATTAAATAAACTCATAATTAAATCTTTAGAAATATTAAAAAGATAAAAACATATTATTAAAACTTAAATAAAAGTACATATTTATTTAAGTTTTAATAATTATATTAAACTGGATATAAACGTAAGGTATCCATTGGTAGCCTACTACTTAGCTTCGTAGACAAAACTCGAACAAAATAATTCACAAAAATTAAATTCAAGGAAATTTTAAGAGAGTTTGATCCTGGCTCAGGATGAACGCTGGCGGTATGCCTTATACATGCAAGTCGTACGGGAGTTTTTAACTCAAGTGGCGGACGGGTGAGTAACACGTAAGAATTTGCCTTTAGGAGGGGGATAACAACTGGAAACGGTTGCTAATACCCCATATGCTTTCGAGTGAAATGGATTTCCGCCTAAAGAGAAGCTTGCGGCTGATTAGCTTGTTGGTGAGGTAATGGCTCACCAAGGCGACGATCAGTATCTGGTTTGAGAGGACGATCAGACACACTGGAACTGAGACACGGTCCAGACTCCTACGGGAGGCAGCAGTAGGGAATTTTCCGCAATGGGCGAAAGCCTGACGGAGCAATACCGCGTGAGGGATGACTGCCTATGGGTTGTAAACCTCTTTTTTCAGGGAGGAACACAATGACGTGTACCTGAAGAATAAGCATCGGCTAACTCCGTGCCAGCAGCCGCGGTAAGACGGAGGATGCAAGTGTTATCCGGAATCACTGGGCGTAAAGCGTCTGTAGGTGGTTTAATAAGTCAACTGTTAAATCTTGAGGCTTAACCTCAAAATCGCAGTCGAAACTATTAGACTAGAGTATAGTAGGGGTAAAGGGAATTTCCAGTGGAGCGGTGAAATGCGTAGATATTGGAAAGAACACCGATGGCGAAGGCACTTTACTGGGCTATTACTGACACTCAGAGACGAAAGCTAGGGTAGCAAATGGGATTAGATACCCCAGTAGTCCTAGCTGTAAACCATGGATACTAGATGTTGAACAGATCGACCTGCGCAGTATCAAAGCTAACGCGTTAAGTATCCCGCCTGGGAAGTATGCTCGCAAGGGTGAAACTCAAAGGAATTGACGGGGGCCCGCACAAGCGGTGGAGCATGTGGTTTAATTCGATGCAACGCGAAGAACCTTACCAGGGTTTGACATGATACGAATTTCTTTGAAAGAAGAAAGTGCCTTTTGGAACGTATACACAGGTGGTGCATGGCTGTCGTCAGCTCGTGTCGTGAGATGTTGGGTTAAGTCCCGCAACGAGCGCAACCCTTGTTTTTAGTTGCCTTTTGGAACTCTAAAAAGACTGCCGGTTATAAACCGGAGGAAGGCGGGGATGACGTCAAGTCAGCATGCCCCTTACACCCTGGGCTACACACGTGCTACAATGGGCGAGACAATGAGATGCAAACCTGCGAAGGCTAGCTAATCTATAAACTCGTTCTAAGTTCGGATTGCAGGCTGCAACTCGCCTGCATGAAGTTGGAATCGCTAGTAATCGCTGGTCAGCTATACAGCGGTGAATCCGTTCCCGGGCCTTGTACACACCGCCCGTCACACCATGGAAGCTGGTTATGCCCGAAGTCGTTACTCTAACCATTTGGGGGAGGACGCCTAAGGTAGAATTAGTGACTGGGGTGAAGTCGTAACAAGGTAACCGTACTGGAAGGTGCGGTTGGATCACCTCCTTTAAAAAAGATAATATGTCGATTAATAAATTAAAATAAAAAGGGCTATTAGCTCAGTTGGTTAGAGCGCGCCCCTGATAAGGGCGAGGTCTCTGGTTCAAATCCAGAATGGCCCAACGGGGGTATAGCTCAGTTGGTAGAGCACCGCCTTTGCACGGCGGTTGTCAGCGGTTCGAATCCGCTTACCTCCACATCAAAATTATCGGATTAAAACGTTAATTTACTTTGTATAAATAAACCTTAAATTCAAGGAATTAAGAGTTTATGGGGGATACCTTGGCATTCAGAAGCGATGAAGGACGTGGCTACCGACGAAACGCTTCGGGGAGCTGGAAACAAGCTAAGATCCGGAGGTGTCCGAATGAGGCAACTCAAAAACTACTTATTGAATACATAAATAAGAAAGAGCAAACCTAGGGAATTGAAACATCTTAGTACCTAGAGGAATAGAAAGTAAAAACGATTCCCTGAGTAGCGGCGAGCGAAACGGGAGAAGCCTAAACTTAATTTTAAGGGTAGCGGGACAATTACAAATGATTAAATGTAACAATTAGACGAATAGGTTGGAATCCCTAACCATAGAAAGTGATAGTCTTGTAGTCGAAAATTGAAACAATCAAATTGAATCCCAAGTAGCATGGGGCACGTGAAATCCCGTGTGAATCTGCGAGGACCACCTCGTAAGGCTAAATATTCCTGAATGACCGATAGTGAAATAGTACCGTGAGGGAAAGGTGAAAAGAACCCCGGGAGGGGAGTGAAAAGAACATGAAACCATAAACTTACAAACAGTAGAAGGACGACTAAAACGTCTGACTGCGTGCCTGTTGAAGAATGAGCCGGCGACTTATAAGTAGTGGCAGGTTAAAGCAGAGAATGCTGAAGCCATAGTGAAAGCGAGCCTGAATAGGGCGTATGTCACTGGTTATAGACCCGAACCCGGATGATCTAACCATGGTCAGGTTGAAGCTTAGGTAATACTAAGTGGAGGACCGAACCGACTGATGTTGAAAAATCAGCGGATGAATTGTGGTTAGGGGTGAAATGCCAATCGAATCCGGAGCTAGCTGGTTCTCCCCGAAATGCGTTTAGGCGCAGCGATAAATGTTTAAACTTAGGGGTAAAGCACTGTTACGTATGCGGGCTGGTAATTCGGTACCAAATCGTTGCAAACTAAGAATACTAAGTGTACAGTTTATCAGTGAGACTGTGGGGGATAAGCTTCATTGTCAAGAGGGAAACAGCCCAGAGCACCAGTTAAGGCCCCTAAATAATTACTAAGTGATAAAGGAGGTGGGAGTGCATAGACAATCAGGAGGTTTGCTTAGAAGCAGCAATCCTTTAAAGAGTGCGTAATAGCTCACTGATCGAGTAAACCTGCGCCGAAAATGTACGGGACTAAGTAATTTGCCGAAACTGTGCGATATATATTTATTATATATCGGTAGGGGAGCGTTCTGTTGTAGGTTGAAGTATTAGCGTAAGCGGGTATGAACGAAGCAGAAGTGAGAATGTCGGCTTGAGTAACGAAAATATAGGTGAGAATCCTATACCCCGAAAACCCAAGGTTTCCTCCGGAAGGCTCGTCCGCGGAGGGTAAGTCAGGGCCTAAGGCGAGGCTGAAAAGCGTAGTCGATGGATAACGGGTTAATATTCCCGTACCATTATTTATTGATATCGAGGGACGGAGAAGGCTAAGCTGGCCGGATATTGGTTACCGGTTTAAGTGTTCAAGGTTATGAGAAACGGCGAAAACGTTTTGAGCTGAGACATGACGACGAGATGCTACGGCGTTGAAGCAGTGTATGTCATACTTCCAAGAAAAGCTCGCACTGTCATAAATAAATAATGCCTGTACCATAACCGACACAGGTGGGTAGGTAGAGTATACTAAGGGGCGCGAGATAACTCTCTCTAAGGAACTCGGCAAAATAGCTCCGTAACTTCGGGAGAAGGAGTGCCTTTTTATTAAGGTTGCAATAACAAGATCCAAGCAACTGTTTATCAAAAACACAGGTCTCCGCTAAGTCGTAAGACGATGTATGGGGGCTGACGCCTGCCCAGTGCCAGAAGGTTAAAGAAGTTGGTTAGCATTTGCGAAGCTGATAACTGAAGCCCTGGTGAACGGCGGCCGTAACTATAACGGTCCTAAGGTAGCGAAATTCCTTGTCGGGTAAGTTCCGACCCGCACGAAAGGCGTAATGATTTGGATGCTGTCTCAGAGAGGGGCTCGGTGAAATAGACTTGTCTGTGAAGATGCGGACTACCTGCACCAGGACAGAAAGACCCTATGAAGCTTTACTGTAACTTGAAATTGAAATTGGACTTTATCTGCGCAGTATAGGTGGGAGGCGTTGAAAATATTCTTGCGGGAATACTGGAGCCATCAGTGAGATACCACTCCTATAATGTTAGATTTCTAACTTTGTATCATTATCTGGTCAAAGGACAGTTTCAGGCGGGCAGTTTGACTGGGGCGGTCGCCTCCTAAATGGTAACGGAGGCGCACAAAGGTTTCCTCTGAACGGGTAGAAATCGTATCTAGAGTGTAAAGGCAAAAGGAAGCTTGACTGTGAGACTTACAAGTCGAGCAGGGACGAAAGTCGGTCTTAGTGATCTGACGGTGCTGAGTGGAAAGGCCGTCACTCAACGGATAAAAGTTACTCTAGGGATAACAGGCTGATCTCCCCCAAGAGTTCACATCGACGGGGAGGTTTGGCACCTCGATGTCGGCTCATCGCATCCTGGGGCGGTAGTACGTCCCAAGGGTTGGGCTGTTCGCCCATGAAAGCGGTACGCGAGCTGGGTTCAGAACGTCGTGAGACAGTTCGGTCCATATCCGGTGTAGGCGTTAGAATATTGAGAGGAGCCTTCTTTAGTACGAGAGGACCGAGAAGGACATACCTCTGGTGTACCAGTTATCGTGCCAACGGTAAACGCTGGGTAGCTATGTATGGAGTGGATAACCGCTGAAAGCATCTAAGTGGGAAGCCCACCTCAAGATGAGTATTCTCATCACGTAAGTGAGTAAGGTCACGGTAAGACTAACCGTTTGATAGGCATTAAGTATAAATATAGTAATATATGAGCTAAGATGTGCTAACAGACCGAGGACTTGAATTTTATAATATACCTTTATAATTAGCTGTTATCAGCTAATTATAAAGATTTTTGCTTTGGTGTTTTTAGTGTACTTGCGGAACCACACTGATCCATCCCGAACTCAGTTGTGAAACGTTATAGACCGGCGACAATACTTGGAGGGGGACCTCCTGGAAAGATAGTTCAATGCCAAAGTTTTAGAAATACACTATTAAAAATAGTTCTTATTTATTCAGTATTTAATATATAATTATAGTGTGTACTGCTAATAATTCTAGATTATTAAATATTTTTAAGGGATTATGATATAGGTTATGGATACTCGTTTATTAGTAATCGCTGCGCCAATTTTAGTAGCAGCATCATGGGCTTTATTTAACATCGGTCGTTTACTTGTTCAACAAATTCAACGTTTATCACGTTAATTTTAAATTAGATTATCTTGGATTAAGTTTCTTTCCTATTTTAAGTATTTATTTTATACGTAAAACTCTTAAGAACTTTCTACAAGATTAACGGATTGACTTTTAAAATAAAAGAATAAAATTATGTCACATACTGTTAAAATTTACGATACTTGCATTGGTTGTACCCAATGTGTTCGTGCTTGCCCTACAGATGTATTAGAAATGGTAAGTTGGGACGGATGTAAGTCAGGTCAAATTGCCTCATCACCTCGTGTAGAAGACTGTGTAGGTTGTAAACGATGTGAAACAGCTTGTCCAACCGATTTCTTATCGGTTCGTGTTTACCTAGGATCTGAGACAACTCGGAGTTTAGGGCTTTCGTATTAATTTAAACAAATTATTATGGTCAAGATATTTAGTAAAATACAAATGTTAAATTAATTTAACATTTAGACAAACTTCTTCATCTTTTTTATATTGAGACATTTTTCTTTGGATTCTTTTAGAAAATTGGTTGGGAAATAGATGATTAGAGAATTATTAAGCTTTAATAATTCAAGGAAAAAAGAAACTCTATAATCCTATAGGGAAGTATTTTTTAATATATTTCTTTTGGCCAAATATTTAAGACTAGATGGTTAAGTTTAAATTATTTAATTTTCCTAGATTCTATATAATATGAATTAGTGATTGGATAAATTTGTAAAAAATTATTAGATAAACCTGAAACTTGAACTCTATATTAGCTCTTCTTGAGGCTTATTTTAATTAAGGCAGCTCTTTTTCGTTTCAGTTTATTTAAATGGTTTATCTAAGATTTTTGGAGTTCTTATAATTACCCAAAATTTCAATTGAGAACGGAGGGACTTGAACCCTCAAGCCTATCACTAAGCAACGGATTTTAAGTCCGTCGTGTCTACCGATTCCACCACATTCCCATTAGGTTTTATACTTATTAATAGTAAAATTATTTTACTTAAATGTCAAGATTATAGAATATTTTAATAAGGCGGCACCCAGATTCGAACTGGGGGTCGAGGATTTGCAATCCACTGCCTTACCACTTGGCCATGCCACCTAAAAATAAATAGTCTTTTCAAATTGATTATAATATGAATTGTAAAATAAACTTATAAAAATAGGGAATTAAACAAATATTTGTTATTTTTTAACAAAAAAAAAAACTTTGATAAAAATAAAAATAAATGTGTACAAATTTAGTTTAATGATGTATAATATAAGTTAAGCAAGGACGCTTGCGAGAAAACTACTTGTTAATACCTTCGTTTGGCTTTTTTTGCAAATATATAGGGTTACGCGTCAAGCGAAGGTAGAAAAAGCCATTAGTCAGTAACGTTACATATTTATCTATTAATAAATAAACATTAGTTAATAAGGTTAGAATTATGTTTGAAAAATTTACTGAAGGGGCAATAAAGGTCATAATGTTGAGTCAAGAAGAGGCCAGAAGAATGGGTCACAACTTCGTTGGTACTGAGCAGTTACTTTTAGGCGTTATAGGGCAAAGACATGGAATCGGAGCAAAAGCCTTAAAAAAACTTAAGGTAACTTTAAAAAAAGCTCGCAAAGAAATTGAATTATATATTGGCAGAGGAACAGGTTTCGTTGCTTCTGAAATTCCTTTTACACCTCGAGCAAAACGTGTTTTAGAAATGGCTGTACATGAAGGAAAAGATCTTGGTCAGAATTTTGTTGGAACCGAACACATCTTATTAGCTCTTATTGCTGAATCAGATGGTGTAGCTATGAGAACATTAGATAAACTTGGTGTGGATGTCCATAAATTACGAAACCTAATTTTTAGTTACATTGAAGAAACACAAGAAGAGATTTTACGACCATTAACACAAGCAGAAAAATTCTTATTAGAACGTGAGAGAAAAGGTAGCCAAACACCTACATTAGATGAATTTGCTGAAAATATAAGTAAAGAGGCTATAGACGGTAATTTAGATCCAGTAATTGGTAGACAAAAAGAGATTGATGATGTTATAGCTGTTTTAGCAAGACGAACAAAGAATAATCCAGTTTTAATCGGAGAACCAGGTGTAGGTAAAACAGCAGTGGCAGAAGGTTTAGCTCAGTTAATTTTAACAGAAAAAGTACCAGATTTTCTAGATGGCAGTTTAATTATGGCCTTAGATTTAGGTTCAATTCTTGCTGGTACAAAATATCGAGGTGAATTTGAAGAAAGATTAAAACGAATTGTAGAAGAAGCTCAAAATGATAGTGCTATTATTATTGTAATTGATGAAATTCATACTTTAGTTGGGGCTGGTGCAGCAGAAGGTGCTGTTGATGCTGCAAATATATTAAAACCAGCCTTAGCACGTGGCAAATTCCGTTGTATTGGTGCAACTACAAATGATGAGTATAGAAAATATATTGAAAGAGATCCTGCTTTAGAGCGTCGTTTCCAACCCGTAAATGTACCAGAACCTAGTGTAGGAACAACAATTGAAATTCTTCGTGGTTTAAGATCCAAATTTGAACGTCATCACACATTGAGTTATCATGATGATGCTATTGAACAAGCAGCAATTCTTTCAAGTAAATATATTGCTGATCGTTTTTTACCAGATAAAGCAATTGACGTTTTAGATGAATCTGGTGCACGTGTAAGATTAGAGAATCGTCGTTTGCCTATAGGCTTAAGAAGTTTAATGCATGAATTACAAAATGCAATTAGAGATAAAGAAGATGCTGTTAAAAGACATGATTTTGGTTCTGCAAAACAGTTTTTAGATCATGAAATGGAAGTTAGAACACATATGCGAATTATGAAACAGTCTTCATTAACAGAAGAAATGAGGGGTATTAGCCGTCGTGACTTAGATATGGTTTTAGAAAATGACGTTGCAAATGTGGTTTCAAACTGGACTGGTATTCCTGTAACAAAAATTTCAGGTTCAGAATCAGAAAGATTATTAAAAATGGAAGAGATTTTACATGAAAGAATTATTGGTCAAGAAGATGCGGTTATTGCAGTTTCAAAAGCTATTCGTCGTGCTAGAGTAGGTTTAAGAAATCCAAATCGACCAATTGCAAGTTTTATTTTTGCAGGTCCTACTGGTGTTGGAAAAACAGAATTAACTAAAGCACTTTCAGATTATATGTTTGGTAGTGAAGAGAGCATGATTAGATTAGACATGTCAGAATATATGGAGAAACATACAGTAGCAAAATTAATTGGTTCACCACCGGGATACGTGGGTTACAATGAAGGGGGTCAATTAACCGAAGCAGTACGATCACAACCTTATTCAGTTGTACTACTTGATGAAGTTGAAAAGGCACATCCAGATGTATTTAATTTATTATTACAAATTTTAGATGATGGTCGATTAACAGATTCAAAAGGTCGATTAATTGATTTCACAAATACACTGATTGTTATGACTACTAATTTAGGCTCAAAAGTTATTGAACGAGAAAGTGGAATTAAACCAAAATCACAACAAGAAGGATCGGGTTTAAAATTAACTACAAATGAAGGTATTTTTGGTTGGGAACCAGCACCAGAAGTTGCACAAGATTCAAAAATAAGAGAAAAAGTAAAAAAATTAGTTAATGATGAACTAAAAAACTTTTTTAGACCAGAATTTTTAAATCGTATTGATGAAATTATTGTTTTTAGTCATTTAACACGCCGTGATCTTTGGGAAATTTGTGACTTAATGATTAAATCATTAATTGCTCGATTAAAAGATAAAGAAATTAATTTAATTGTTAGAAAACCAGTACAAGCTTTATTAACAGATGAAGGTTATGACCCATTATATGGTGCACGTCCGTTACGTCGTGCAATAATGCATTATTTAGAAGATGAGTTAGCAGAGAAATGTCTTTCGCAGACTTTATATCCTCGAACCCGTATCATAGTTGATAGAAAGACCTTAGCTGATAAAAAGAATGAGATAAAAGAAATGAATCCCGAAAGTTCGGTAGAGCTTTATAAAAGAAATATTAGTGCTAATAACGACAGTATTAACGTACAATCTATTAGTGATATTACTAGTATAACAAATTCAAGTATTAACTTAACAAATTTAAACACTATGTCTGATACAATGTCAAGAAATAACGTAGGTGGTGGTATGGAATTATCGATTGAAAATTTAACTTATCAATCTGATTTAAATGATTATCGAGACTCAGAAACATACACAAATGAGTTAAAGATTGAGATAGATTTTTCTGCAGTAGATCAGAAACTTTTAAATGTAGAAGTGGAAGAAAAACAGGTCGAAGATAACAATGCCAAAACTATCTTAATAGCAGGTGTTCCTATTGTTGTTGAGAAATTAAGGGGTTTAATAGAAGCTTCAAATAAGGAAGAGGATGAGTCTGATGATATTACTGAAGAAGATAATATTACTGAGCCTTTAGCTTCAGAAGAAGAAGCTAAAGAGGAAGAACCGGAAACTGATACACCAAAAACTGAAGAGAGTAAACCAAAAAGAAATCGGTTTGCTTTAATCAAAAAAATTGGTGCAGCTATTTTTGGTACTCTTAATCGGTTTCGATAATCCTAAATTAAAATACATTAAAAAAACAATAAATGGAGGTACAAAGAAAATGAAAGTTATAAAAAAAAAAATAAAGCTAATTAGAGAAAAAATAAAAAGTATTAAGAAAAGAATTAATCAAAATAAACAATTGATTTTATTAATTATAAAAGTTGTAAGGTATACTATTATCGCTTTTTATTGCCTATATTATATTTACATGTGCTATTTCATTTAGTTTAAGTAAATATATTATGAAATAAAAATTAGTTTAGTCAAATTTTGAGGTTTGACTAAACTAATTTTTAGAATTTGCTAATTTGATTAACAGGTGAACTAGGGTTTGCATAATATTTTTTTTCCATTTGACCAGCTAAATAACCTAATCGACCAGATTTCACGCCTAATTTCATGGCTGTTGCCATTTGACTTGGAAATTTTGATTGAGCAACTGCCGTATTTAATAATACGCCATCAGCTCCTAATTCCATTGCTAACGCTGCTTGACTTGGGGCCCCAATTCCTGCATCAACAATAACAGGAATATTTGAATTTTCAATAATAATTTTAATATTCGCTAAATTATTTAAACCTTGGCCTGAACCAATAGGAGAACCTAAGGGCATTACTGTTGCACAACCTAAGTCTTCAAGATGTAAGGCAAGCATAGGATCAGCATTTATATACGGTAATACAGTAAATCCTTTTTTTACTAAAAATTCAGCTGCTTTTAATGTTCCAATTGGATCTGGTAATAAATATTTGGGATCTGAAATTACTTCCAATTTTACAAAATAATTATCATCTTGACCTAATTGACATGCTAATTCATGACCTAAAAAAGCCATTCTAATTGCTTCTTCAGCAGTCTGGGAACCTGCGGTATTTGGAAGTAACCATAGTTTATTCCAATCTAAAGAGTTTAAAAAATTTGTATTATCATATTTTAAATCTGTTGGTAATCGACGAATAGCAACTGTAACAATTTCACATTCACTAGATTTGACACTTTCAACTGCATCTGTTAAAGTTCTATATTTTCCTGTTCCCAACATTAAACGAGAATTAAAAACTTTATTACCAATTTTTAATTTATCAACACTATTTATCATAATTTATTTTTTTTAATACTCCCCAGGTAGGACTTGAACCTACGGCCAATCGGTTAACAGCCGATTGCTCTACCACTGAGCTACTGAGGACATAATCACTAGTATCATATTACCAGAACTTTTCTTTAAATGCAAATATTTATTCTTTATTTAAAACTAAAAATCTTAGAACCTTTGAATCAAGTTTTAAAGTCTGTAAAAATGCGTTTATATATTTTGGCATACTTGAAAAATTTAATTGAATGTAATTGCCTTTTACTTTATCATTAATTAAATAAGCTAATTTATGTTTTCCTCGAGAAATAACAGAGATATCACAAACATTAAATTTTCTTAAACCTTTTGCATAATTAAATACCCAAGTTTTTAATTCACTATCATTAAATTCTTCTGTTAAAAGAATCATTATTTCATACTTTCTTATTAATGACATAACCAATGTTTTATTTTATGAAAAGTAAGAAGATATTACTTTGTAGATAAGATTAATGTCAATTCAAAAATTCCTTAAACGTTCAATTTTTTCAATTTTTACAAATAAACCATCTTTAATTATTATTTGCTAGAATATAAAATCTTTTATCTTGAACATAAAATACCTTACTCATAAAGATTAGATTCATTTAAATGATTTTAAAATTAACTAAATTCGTAATGATTTTTAGTAGAATAATACAGTATAATTTATCTCAAAATTTTTATTGGAGAAATTTCATGGATTGGAATGGAATTCAAAATTTTTTATCAAATATAGTATTTGCAATTTTATTAGTTACAATGATACTATATTGGATAAATTTATCGTTTTTTAATAAGACAAGTTTATTGGCTAAAATTGCCAAAGGAAGCATTATATTATCTAATATTTTACTATTTTTCATACTTTGTTCACGATGGATTGTAGCAGGGTATTTTCCATTAAGCAATCTATATGAATCTTTATTATTTTTAGATTGGACTTTATTAGCTCTTTATATCTATATTGAATCAAAAACAAAAAGTAAAGTTATTGGGGCAATTTTGATACCAATAGCACTCTTAATTAATGGTTTTGCTAACCTAACTCTTTCACCAGAAATGCAAAAGTCAAGTCCGTTAGTTCCGGCTTTACAATCAAATTGGTTAATGATGCATGTTAGTATGATGTTATTAAGTTACGCAACTTTAATTTTAGGATCATTACTATGTATACTATTTTTAGTAATTTCAAAATATAGAGATATAGATTTAAAAATAATTGATGATTCATCATTACCACTTTATAATATCATGCTCGATTATTATGAGGCACAAGTTTTGTCATCTTCTAATAATTTATCAGAATTAGGTAAATTAAAATTATTACAAAGTTTAGATAACTGGAGTTACCGTATTATTGGTCTTGGTTTTCCATTTTTAACCATTGGGATTATTTCAGGTGGCGTTTGGGCCAATGAAGCCTGGGGATCTTATTGGAGTTGGGATCCAAAAGAAACATGGGCACTTATTACGTGGCTTGTCTTTGCAACTTATTTACATGCGCGAATTACAAAAGGGTGGGAAGGTAAAAAGACTGCTATCCTAGGGGGATTAGGATTCTTTGTGATTTGGATTTGTTATTTAGGCGTAAATTTCTTAGGTAAAGGATTACATAGCTATGGTTGGTTCTCATAAGCTTTTAGATTAATTTAATGCTCAGACTAAAATTCTTTATGTACAAAATAAGAACAACTGATATTTTATTTTTTAAATAAAGAATCCGTTTAACTTAGAATTTATTTGACCCTTATTATAAATTTATAATAAGGGTCAAATAAATTCTAAGTTAAACAGATTCTATAGAAAACACCAGAAGGTAAATCTGCTTTTGATAATAAATCAAAAATATTCAAATGTGAATCATAGTATATTTCTAAAATTCTTTTATGAACACGAACTTCAAAATGTTCTCTTGAATCTTTGTCAACGTGTGGAGATCGTAAAACACAATAAATTCTTTTATTTGTGGGTAATGATACTACACCTATAGAATTTAAAGGAATATTCTGTAAAATTGTAAGAATTTTGTTACATGATGAAGTTAATATTTCGTGATTAAAAGATTCAAGTCTAACTCGAATCTTTGCATTTTTATTTGTCATTAATTCCATACTATATTTTTTTAATATAAATTTTAAACTATTTAATAATCTTTGAAACTACCCCGGCACCTATTGTACGTCCACCTTCACGAATCGCAAAACGCATACCAGACTCAATAGCAACAGGATAAATTAATTGGGCAGTCATTTTAATGCGATCACCAGGCATTACCATTTCTACAATACTTTCGTCATCTGCAGTGAATTGTGTTATAGCACCTGTAACATCAGTTGTTCGTACATAAAATTGTGGGCGATAACCTGTAAAAAATGGAGTATGTCGACCACCTTCATCTTTTGTTAAAACGTATACTTCTGCTTCAAAATCTGTATGAGGTTTAATTGTCCCTGGTTTTGCTAATACCATACCACGTTGAATATTCTCACGAGTTATACCACGTAATAGTATACCAACGTTATCACCAGCAAAACCTTGCTCTAAAGTTTTTTGGAACATTTCAATACCAGTAACTGTTGTAGTTTTTGTATCAGTAATACCTACAATTTCAACACTTTCACCAACTTTAATCGTACCACGTTCAATACGACCGGTAGAAACTGTACCACGCCCAGTAATAGAAAAAACATCTTCAATAGCCATTAAGAATGTTTTTTCTATATCACGGACAGGAGTTGGAATATAAGTATCAACTGCGTCCATTAATGCATATATTTTATCGACCCATGGATTTATACCACGAACAATCTTTGGATCAGCAGTAATTGCTTCAATAGCTTGTAATGCAGAGCCAGGACAAATTGGAATTTTATCACCGGGAAAATCATATGCAGAAAGCAGTTCACGAACTTCTAATTCAACTAATTCTAGTAATTCAGGATCATCTACTTGATCTTCTTTGTTTAAAAAAACAACAATATCTGGAACACCAATTTGTTTTGATAATAGAATATGTTCACGGGTTTGTGGCATTGGACCATCAGCCGCAGATACTACTAAAATTGCACCGTCCATTTGCGCGGCACCAGTAATCATATTTTTTACGTAATCTGCGTGTCCTGGACAATCAACATGAGCATAATGACGAGTTTCTGTTTCGTACTCTACATGAGCAGTGTTAATAGTAATACCACGAGCACGTTCTTCAGGAGCACCATCAATTTCTGAAATAGCTTTTGCAACACAATTTCCATTTAATGCTAAAACTGCAGTAATAGCTGCTGTTAGTGTTGTTTTACCATGATCAACATGACCAATAGTCCCAATATTAACATGCGGTTTTGTACGTTCAAATTTTTCACGTGCCATTTTCAAATTCCTTTAAATTAGTTTTTATAAATAAATATAAAGCTTTTAGCGAGAAGAGAGTAAATAAATTTTAATATCTAAAATGAGCAAACGCTTTATTAGCTTCTGCCATTTTATGAATTTCTTCTTTTTTCTTTATAGTATTACCAATTTCATTAGATGTGTCAATGATTTCATTTGCAAGTTTTATAGCCATACTTCGACCAACTCTTTGACCAGAATATCTAAGGATCCAACGTAAAGATAAATTGGTAGCTCTGAATCCACTAACTTCAATTGGTACTTGATATGTAGAACCCCCAACTCGTCTAGCCTTAACTTCAACTACTGGACTAGCATTTCGTATAGCTTTTTCAAAGACTTCTAATGGATCTTGGTCTGTTTTTTTTTTTATTATATCAAAAGCTTGATGTACAATGTTTTTTGCTAAATTTTTTTTGCCTGATTTTAAAATTCTTGTAATTAGTAAACTAACCAAAAAACTATTATAAAGTGAGTCAGGTTGAGGAAAGCGTTTTTTTGATATATTTCGACGCGACATAATTAAGTTTAAAATTTTTTTCTATAATTTTTATATCAATGAAAAAGGCAATAAATAATTTTCTCAAATATTATTACATATTAAAATTATTATTTATTGGCTTTTGGTTTCTTAACTCCGTATTTTGAACGTCCTTGTGTTCGAATTTTAACCCCACCAGTGTCTAAAGCACCTCTAATAATATGATAACGAACACCAGGTAAATCTTTTACTCTCCCACCTCTAATCAAAACCACTGAATGTTCTTGTAAATTATGACCTATTCCTGGTATATAAGCAGTAACTTCAAAGCCTGATGTAAGTCTAACCCTGGCAACTTTTCGGATTGCTGAGTTTGGTTTTTTAGGTGTTGTAGTATAAACACGAGTACAGACTCCGCGTCTTTGAGGACAATTTACTAGTGCTGGTGATTTCGTTTTTTTTTTTATCTGTATACGTCTTGAACGAACTAATTGCTGTATAGTTGGCATATAAGTTAAAAATTATTTTAATTATTTTATTAATCTGCTAATGATAATTGATATTTTTTCATAAATTTTTCTACTCGACCCTCACTATCCACAAGAACTTGGGAATCTGTATAAAACGGATGATTTCCTAACCAAATATCAATTTGTAATTCTTTTTTAGTAGAACCTACTAAACAGATTGGTTTCCCATCACATATAATTTTTGCCATTGGAAACCAATTAGGATGTATTTCAGATTTTGGCATATTCTTTTATTTATTGTTATAAATTTATCGTTTAGAGTATTGTGGAGCTTTCCGAGCTTTCCGTAGTCCATATTTTTTCCGTTCTTTAATACGAGCATCACGAGTTAAAAATCCAAACGGTTTTAATATTGCTCTATTTTGGACTTCCATTTTACATAGCAATCTAGCAACTCCTAGTTGAATTGCTTCTGCTTGACCTGTTAATCCTCCACCTGTTACTAAAGCAACAATATTAAATTGACTATTTAAATTAAGTTTTTCAAGTGGGGCTTTAATTAATCCTAGATAAGTTTCATTATACTGTAAATACTTTTCTCCCGGTAGTTTATTAATAATAATATTACCGTCACCTGGTACTAAAAAAACTCTTGCAACTGCGTGTTTTCGTTTTCCAAGCCCAATATTATTTTTTTGAAAAACTAAGTTTATTGTTGAATTCATGATTTTAAATATTACTTATTAATTTATTATCTCGTTAATATTAAAGTTGATTGAAAACTAAACTTTAAAAATTGAAGACTATTATTATTTAGTTTCAGTTTCAAAATTAAGATTATCTAAATTAAGTTTAATTGGGTTTTGAGCTTCGTGTGGATGATTTTGATCACTATAAACATTTAATCTTCGCATTAAACGTTTTGTCTCTGTTTCTGATAGCATCCCTTTAATTGTACGTTCAATTGTAAACTTAGCAAGTGAATCAGAAACATTTCTAATTTTTAATGAACTACCCGGTCGACCTGGTTTATTTACTAGATAGTGAGTAGTTTTTGGATTCACTAGAATTGAATCAGCATTAACCAAAATTATATAATCACCAACATCTATTGAAGGATAATAATGAGGTTTTATTTTACCTTTTAATATTGCAGTAATTAATGTTGCTAATCGACCTAATTTTTGCCCTTGACAATCAATAATAAACCAATTTCGATTTTCTTGCCTTTGACTTGGTAAAAATGTTTTATTTAATGCAGTCATGTCTTTTTTTATTAAATTAACTTATTAATAATAATCGTTAACATTTTAATTTCTAGAATCTTTTATTTTAAAATAATACCTAATTTGTTTTTTAAAGTTGAAAATACTTCATCAGCCGATTTTTTACCAAAATTTTTAAGTTCTTGTAATTTTTCCGGTGAATATTGTAATAAGTCGCCTACTGTATTAATCTGTGCTTTTTTTAAACAATTATATGCACGTACTGATAATTGTAACTCTTCAACAGCAATATTTGTATATGGTTTAATACTTAATGATTGTTTATTTATTTTTGTTTCAGTACTTTCGTTATTTGGTTTATTTTCAATTAACAGTGTAAAAAGGTTTATAATAATTTGAGCAGCCGATTTTAATGCATCATTTGGTGAGATACTTCCATCGGTCCAAATATCCATAAATAAACGTTCAGTAATATTATTTGAATTATCATAAACATTTTCAATTTTAAAATCTACTTTTTGTACAGGCATAAATATAGAATCTAATTCCAAATAACTTTCATCTTCTTGAGAGAATAATTGTGAAGCTAATTTATAACCTGTTCCATACTCAATTTTGAATTCAAACTCAAGAATACTAGACGTTGAAATTGTCGCGATATAATGATTTGAATTAACAATTTCTAAATTCTCAGGTAATTCAATAAGATCCGCTGTTATAACCATTGGCCCTTGAACCCTTAATCTGCCAAACTCTACTTCTTTATTATTTCCTTTAAAAATAATTCCTTTTAAATTTAAAAGAATTTCAAGAGTGTCTTCGCGAACTCCAGGAATAGTAGAAAATTCATGTCGAACTCCAGCAATTCTAACAGCAGAAATTGCTTTTCCACCTAAATCAGCTAAAAGTACACGTCTTAGTTGATTTCCAATTGTTATTCCTTGTCCAGGATGTAAAGAATTTATTAAAAATTGGCCATAACAAATACCTGACTGAAGTTTTTCTGATTTAAGGCATTTAATAGAAATATTATTCATATTAAAATTTTAAACAAATGTAAAATTTAAACACGACGTCGCTTTGGTGGGCGACAGCCATTATGTGGTACAGAAGTGATGTCTTCAATTGAGGTAATTTCAAATCTAGCTGCTTCAATTGCTCGGATAGCAGTTTCTCGTCCTGAACCTTGACCTTTTACAAATATTTGAACTGTTTTCATGCCATTGTTTGCAGCTTCAATTGCTGCTTTTTCAGCAGCTGTTTGTGCTGCGAATGGGGTACTTTTTCTTGCTCCTTTAAAACCAGCACTACCAGCTGACGCCCATGAAATAGTATCACCTGTTAGATTTGTGATTGTTATAATTGTATTATTAAAAGTTGATTGAATATGTACAATTCCTTTCTGAGAACTACTTTTATCTTTTCTAAGGTTTGATTTTTTAGTTGTTTGTGCCATATTAAAGTATAAATTTAATTTTATTTCAAATTATCTTTTCTTATTAGTAACTGTTTTCTTTGCCCCACGTCTAGCGCGTGCGTTTGTTCGAGTTCTTTGGCCGCGTACCGGTAAACATGCACGATGACGTTTGCCTCTATGACAATTAATTTCGCTTAACCGCTTAATATTTAAACCATTAAAACGTCGTAAATCCCCTTCTAATTTTAATCCTATAGTTTCTAATGCTTCTCTTAAAGCAATAGTTTGTTCTGTGGTTAAATCGTTAGTTCTTGTTTGAGAACTAATTTCTGAAATTTCAAGAATTTTGTTTGCTGACGTAAGACCGACTCCATGAATATAAGTAAGTGCATATGCAATTCTTTTATTTCTTGGTAAATCGACACCGACTAATCTGACCATTTTTATAAACTCCTTTAAATATTATCCTTGACGTTGTTTATGCTTTGGATTTGGACAAATTACCATAACTCGACCATGTCTTTTAATAACACGACATTTCTCACACATTTTTTTTACAGATGGACGAACTTTCATGTTAAAATTTAAAATGTAAATTTTTAATTGTATTTATCAATAATTTTTCTTGTAAATATTTGAATAGATAATATCATCTACTTCTCTGGAAATATCTACTAATACCCCTGCCATAATTAATAATGAAGTTGTACTAAGACCATTAAGACTTGAGATATTTAGTGTTACTTCAATTAAATTTGGAAGCGTAGCTAATAGTGCAAGCATAAGAGCACCTAAAATTGTTAGGCGTTTCATAACTTTTTTTAAATAAAACGTTGTTTGAACACCTGTTCTAGTTCCTGGTATTGTAACAGCCATTTTTTGTAATTGATCTGAGATATCTTTAGGATTTAGAACAATCGTAGAATAAAAAGAACTAAATAATAAAATTAAAGTAAAGTATGCTAACCAATAAAAAATTTTAGAGAATATTAAAAAGGCAGGTGTTGTTATATCAAATACTGGTAATATACCTAAATTATTAATGTAACTTGGTAAAACAAGTACAGTAGTAGTTAAAATAATTGGCATTACACCTGCTTGATTTAATCGTAAAGGTATATAAGTATTAATTAGTCTTGAGTCTTTATTATCGACTTGGTTTAATTGTTTCGAGGACAGTAATTGAATACGTCTTACCCCTTCTTGTAATAAAACAATTGCAAATAAAGAAGCTACAATTAATAAAATAATTATTGAAACAGAAAAGAAAGTTAAATTTTCAGTATTTGTAAATATAATTTTTTTATACAAATTAGGGAAACTGGAAACAATATTAGTATAAATTAATAAAGATGCTCCATTGCCTAGACCATAATCAGTAATTAATTCACTTAACCATAAAACAATCATGGCACCAGTAGTTAACCAAATAACTATTTCAAATAGTAATTGAATATTCCAATCAAATAAAATCTGTTTTAAATAAATACCTAAACTTACACTTTGTATAATGGCCCAAATTAATGTAATAAAACGTGTTAAACGATTTAATGAACGCCGAGCGTTTAGATCACCTTCTTTTTGTAATCGTGATAAAGAAGGTGAAAAAGCAATTACTAATTGAACTAAAATAGATGCATTAATATAAGGAAAAATATTTAATGTAAATAGCCCAATCACAAATGTATCATCGCCCGAAAAAGTACTAACTAAACTTTTTGCAACAGGATTTGCTTGAATATATAAAGCTAAATCAGTATGATTAATCCCTGGTACTGGAAGAAAACTTCCAATTCTAATAAATAAAATTACGCCTAAACTAATCAATAAACGTTTAAGTATAATTTGCAGACTTATTGTATTTATAATTTTCACTTTTTTCTTATCACATCGTATCTCTTAATCTAATTTAGAGTAAGACTTCGTTTTTTTGTTACTTCTGATTTTGTAGTTAAATTTTCTAAAGCACAAATCGATGCTCTTGCATTATTTAATAAATTATTAGATCCTAATTGTTTTGCAATTACATTTTTAACTCCTGCAACTTCTAAGACAATTCTAATAGCACCACCTGCAATAACACCAGAACCTTCAATAGATGGTCGCATAATAATTTTACATGCCCCAAAATTACCACTTACACGATGAGGAATAGTTAAATACTTTGTTAAAGGAAATGTTATTAAATTTTTTCGAGCATCTGCTTTTCCTTTCTTAAATGCATTGACTACATCATCTGCTTTGGCAACTCCTACACCTACTTGTCCTTTTTCATTACCAACCACAACAATTGCTCTAAAACTTAGTTTTTTTCCACCTTTAGTTACTTTAGATACGCGACTAATTTTTATTAAACGTTCAACCAATTTTGGTTCTTGTATAGTATTATTACGTCTAGTATTTTTTTTTAGCTTATTTACTTGTTTTAAATCACTACTCATAGAATTTATTCAAATTTTATACTTGTTTTCAAATTTGGAATTAAAACTGAAGACCACCTGCTCTGGCACCATCTGCCAAGGCTTTAATTCGACCATGGTATAGATACGGTCCTTTATCAAATACAATTTTAGTAATATTTTGTCTCAAACTAAGTTCAGCTAATTTTTCTCCCATAATTCTTGAAGCTTCACATGTTCGGCCATTAGTAATTTCAATTTTAATGGTACGATCTAATGTTGAACAAGAAACTAATGTTCTAGATGTTGTATCATCAATTATTTGGGCGTAAATATTTTCATTTGAGCGGTATACTGATAATCTTGGTCGTTGACTAGTACCTTTAATACGACCCCGAATGCCATCTCGTTTTAATTTTTTATATTTACTTGGTTTTAACTTTTTATTTTTATTTTTTAGTTTTATTAAGGCTTGTTTTGAAAATTTCATAATTCCAATTTTAAATATTAGAGTTATTAAATATATAATTAAATTATTTACCTGATTTACCAGCTTTACGTTGAATTATCTCGTTTTTATAAAGAATCCCTTTTCCTTTATAAGGTTCAGGTTCTCGCCACGAACGCACTTTTGCAGCAAATAAACCTAAAAGTTCTTTATCACAAGATTTTAGAATTATTGTTGTGTTTTGAATTACTTCTGCATTAATAGTTTTTGGAATTTCAAGTTTAACAGGATGACTAAATCCCAAACTTAAAACAATTTCATTTTCTTGTATTATAGCACGATAGCCTACACCTTTCAATAATAGAGTTGTCTCAAATTGTTCTGAGACTCCAATAACCAAATTAAAAAGTAATGTTCTATATAAACCACGTAAAGCGTTAGCATTTTTTGGACAAGGCTCTTTTAAATTAATATTAATTCTGCCTTCTTTTTTAACAAATTCAATAAATGGTGGAATATCAAGATCTAATGTCCCAAACTTTCCTGTAACAGTAACGCTTGAAACATTATCAATAATGTTAACGGTATCCGGTACAACAATTGCTAATCTACCAATTCTTGACATTTTTATAAACTCCTTTTATTTACCATATATAACATAAAACCTCGCCACCAATCCCAAGTTCTTTAGCCTTTACATTTGTCATAACCCCTTTTGAAGTTGAGATAATTGCTATTCCTAAAGAATTTAAAACTACTGGTAATGTTTTTGAATTTTTATAAATCCTTAAACCAGGTTTACTTACTCGTTCAATTTTAACAATTGCTGGTTTTCTAGATTTTCCTAAGTATTTTAAAGATATTAATAAATATTGTCTTTGATCTTCAATATAATATTCAAACTCTTCGATAAAACCTTCCTCTTTTAATATGGATGCAATTGCGAATGACATTTTTGTTGATGGAATTTGTACAATCTGATGTCCTACCATATTTGCATTTCGAATTCTTGTTAGCATATCCGCAATAGTATCTGTTACCACAAATATCTCCTTATAACTAGCAGTTTGTATATATATATCTATATTTATTCTTGAGACCAACGTTTTCTTTTTAAATGGCGTTTTTTATCCCAAGCACGATTAATTTCAGAAAATGAAGAATACTTATCGTAATAACCTGAATCATTTAATGGGAATCTTAAAAATTTAAAAAGAATCATTCCATTTAAAATTCTATCCATTGTTGTTGATCGGTATTTAGGAGCCGTATTTTCTAAAACTAAAGTAATGGTAAAACCTTGGCTTTGATCAACATCTTCATAATTAATTTCTGGGAAAATTAATTGCTCTTTTAAACCAAATGTATAATTGCCTGCTTTATCAAAACTTCTTAATGATAAACCACGAAAATCACGGATTTGAGCGAATGTAAAAAAAATTAATTTAGTTAAAAAACTATACATTTTTTCCCCACGTAAAGTAACATTTAGCCCTAATTCCATATCTTCACGAATTTTAAAACCAGCAATTGCCTTTTTTGACTTTGTAATTAATGGTTTTTGGCCAGTAATTTTTACAAATTCTTCAATACTTTTTTTTAAAATATTAGTATTTTGTGCTGCTAATCCAAGACCTCGGTTAATTTGAATTTTTTTAAGTTTCGGAACAGTATGAGGATTATCGAATAAATTAGGGCTATTTTTTAATAGAATTGGTTTTATACCCTCTTCATATTCTTTTTTTATATCTTCAAGTAAACGATGAATTTCTGCAATTTCTTCTAATGAATGTTGATTTAGCATTTTATAATGTTTCGTTTCTATTTAATTTCACATTGGAATGATGAATAGGAGCTTCAAATTGTTTAATTTCACCAATTTCATTAGCACTATTTGGTTTAATATGTTTAAACTTAAAATTAACTCCTTTTACAATAACTTTTCCTGTTCTCTTATTAATTTTAATTATTTCCCCATTTTTAGTTTTATGAAATCCAGAAATAACTGTTACATTATCACCAATTTTGACATGTATTTTTAGTTCTTTTTTCATTTATAAAACCTCCGGGGCTAAAGAAACTATTTTTGATAAATTTTTTTCTCGAATTTCACGAGCTACAGGACCAAATACACGAGTTCCCCGAGGATTATTATCCAAGTTAACAATAACAACTGCATTATCATCAAATCTAATATACATGCCATCAGGACGGCGAATTGTTTTTTTAGTCCGAACAATAATTGCACGAACAACATCCGAACGTTTAACTGGCATATTTGGTATAGCCTCTTTAACGACTCCAATAATTGTATCCCCAATTTCAGCGTATTTTTTATTACCACCTAAAATTCGTATACACATAACTCTTTTAGCACCGGTATTATCCGCTACTGTTAACATTGTTTGAGGGTAAATCATAAAATATAACTTAATTAAATTAAAAAAGATGATTTTGAAAGTATCTTAACTAATTTCCAACGTTTTCTCTTGCTTAAAGGACGACATTCTTCAACTAATACTTGATCACCAATATTACATTCACTCAATTCATCATGAGCTAAATACTTTTTAGTTTTCACTAGAATTTTTGAATAGATTGAATGTGGGTATTTATTTTCAATTTTTACAACAATTGTTTTTTGCATCTTATTACTAACTACAATACCAATTCTCTCTTTTACTGGCATTTAAAACTCCTTAAATGTTTTTTTATTAATCTGTTTTTTTTATTAATTTTAGTTTTCTATTAATTTATCAAGAATATCTTTCTCATTACCTTCCGGTTTTTTTAAACGTAATGTTAAAAGAGTTTTTAATTGAGCTAATAGTCGTTTTGAATTTTTGATTTCATGTGATTTAAAAACTTGACGGGTTGCTTTTTTAAAACGTAAATTGAAGAGTTGATTTTCAGTTTTAATAATTTTTTCAGCGATTTCTTTATTTGATAGTGTAATAATATCAGTAAATTTACTTATACTCATACTTTATTCAATCGTTTCTTTAATAATAAATTTTGTTTTTAATGGTAATTTATAAGAAGCCAAACTTAAAGCCGCACGAGCAACTTCTTCAGGAACTTGACTAATTTCAAACATAATGGTTCCAGGTTTAATTACAGCTACCCAATAATCGACAGCCCCTTTACCAGATCCCATTCTTGATTCAGCAGCTCGAGCTGTAACTGTTTTATCTGGGAACATTCTAATCCATAATTTTGCACCCCGTTTTGTATAACGAGTAATTGTTCGACGTGATGCTTCAATTTGACGTGATGTTATCCACGTAGGTTCTAATGCTTGTAAAGCAAACTCACCAAAACAAATTTCATTTCCTCTTGTAGCTTTTCCACGCATACGTCCACGATGATATTTTCTATATTTCGTTCTTTTTGGGCTTAACATAATTAATAAACTTGTATTATATTTAATATAAAATTTTTGAAAATTTCAAAACTTATTATTTTATTAAAATTTCACTTTTAAATAACCAAACTTTAATTCCCAAGATACCGTAAATAGTATTAGCTTCTTTTGTTGCATAATCTATATCGGCCCGTAATGTTTGCAATGGTACTCGACCTTCTCTAACCCATTCACTTCGAGCCATTTCTGCACCATTTAAACGACCAGAAACTTGGATTTTGATTCCATTTACATTTTGTTTTTGAGCCCGTTGTAAAGCTTCACGAATGGCACGACGAAACGCTACTCGTTTTTCTAATTGTTCAACTACTAAGTCACCTAAAAGGGAAGCATTTAAATCAACTCGTTCTACTTCAAATACATTAATTGTTAATTGACGATCAGATGGTAAAATTTTTTTAATGTTAGATAACAAGTTTTCAAGTCCCTTTCCAAGTTCTCCGATAAGTATACCAGGTTTACCAGTTTCAACATTTAACTGAATTTGATCATTTAACCCATTCCTCTTAATATGGACATTTGAAATACTATTTGTTTTAGCAATAGAGTTTAAATAGGTCCGGATTTGATCATCTTCTTTTAAAATATTGGCATACTGATTAAAACTTGAATACCAAGTTGATTTATGTTCTTGTGTAATTCCTAATCGGAATCCTAAAGGATGTGTTTTTTGACCCATAGAATTAATCCTTTTAAATTAAATTTTTAATGATCTAGTTTTTAAATTATTGGTTTTAAAACAACTGTTATGTGACATGTTGGTTTTAAAATTTTGTAAGCTCGTCCTTGGGCTCTTGGTCTAATTCGTTTTAATTTTGGTCCTTCATCAGCAAATACTTCAGCAATTATCAATTTTTTTTTATCAAGGCCGTAATTATGTTTTGCATTTGCTGCTGCTGAATGTACTACTTGCCAAATAGGCCCACCAGCATCATAAGGTAAGAATTCTAAAATCATTAAGGCTTCTTGATATGATCGCCCTCTAATTTGATCTAAAACTCTTCTTATTTTATGGGGAGATATACGAATATATTTGGCTATTGCTTTAACTGATTGAATGCTCGACATAAACTGTGTATTACTTTTATTTAATAAAATTAATAGTTAAGTTAAAATTTTTTAATATTTAATTTTGACTTTGTTAATTAATAAAACTTTAAAAAACTCCAGAAACCTTTTTTTTGAATATAAAGGTTACCATTGTGCTTCTGGTTTTTTAAAAGGTGATCTAGTTCTATAAAATAACGTTAATGTAATGTGTGTTAAAGTTTGAGATTGCTCTTCGACTTTAAAAAATCTATTATTTTTGCCAATTTCATTAATATAGATATTATCAATCCAAATATCAAAAAAATTAATTTCCAAATTATTATGTAATGCTAAAATAGACGAATATAAAACTGTTAGTAAATTTTCTTTTTCAGTTGGGTTTGATTTTAACAAATACAAAAGATCGTCTATTGCATAATAAATATATTTATTATTAAAACTACTTAAAATAAATTTCGCTTTTGTAGATAGTTTATTACTATATTTAATTTCAAATGTTTTATAAGATCTTTCTTTGGGATAAATAAATGCTTTTCCTCTACTTCTATTATCACTTTTTGGATCTTTTAATAAAACAATATCTTCATTACATCGACATCTTAGCCAAAAATAAGAATTATTAATAAAGTAACAATTTCTAATATTGTCAAAACGGGATTGAGAATTTAGTTTAGAATCACTATCATCAAATAATAGAGAATCTAATTCCCGTATTTCGGAATCTCGCAATAATTCAAAATCTGATATCATTAACGTTTTGATTTTTTATCAGCTTTAATATGTGATTTAAAAGTTCTTGTTGAAACGAATTCGCCTAATTTATGTCCCACAAATTGATCTGAAATAAAAACAGGAATATGTTGTTTCCCGTTATAGACAGCAATCGTATAACCAATCATACTTGGTAAAATAGTAGATGCCCGAGACCAAGTCATAATAGTCTCTTTTTTACCTTCTTTATTTTGTTGACTAATTTTTTTTAATAAATGATGTGCCACAAAAGGGCTTTTTTTTAACGATCGTGACATGTTGCAAATTTTTTTATTAATTAATGATAATTTAAAAAATCAATTAAGAACGTCGACGAAGAATATAGGCATCGCTTAATTTTTTATTTTTCCGTGTTTTCATTCCTAGTGCAGGTTTACCCCATGGAGTTAATGGCCTTGTACGACCAATAGGTGTTCTTCCTTCACCACCACCATGTGGATGATCACATGGATTCATTACTGAACCACGAACTGTAGGACGTTTTCCTAACCAACGAGTTCTGCCAGCTTTACCGCTTTGTACTAAGAAGACATCATTATTACCAACTTCTCCTATTGTTGCAAAACATTCTTTTCGAATTAAACGAATTTCTTTAGATGGTAAACGTAATGTAATATAATTACCTTCCTTTGCTAAAATTTTTGCTGATGTACCACCTGCACGGACAATTTGGCCACCTTTATTTGGAATTAATTCAATATTGTGAATTGATGTCCCTAAAGGGATTTCTTCTAATGGTAATGTATTACCAATAGTAAATGGAGAACCAGAACCAGAAATAATTGTATCACCTATACTTATATTTTTGGGATGTAAAATATAACGTTTTTCTCCATCTATATAATAGATTAATGCAATTCTTGCATTTCGATTTGGATCATACTCAATCGAAGCTACTTTGCCTTGAATACCATATTTATCACGTTTAAAATCAATAAGTCGATAGCTTCTTTTATGACCACCACCTCTGTGACGAATAGTAATAACACCCCTATTGTTACGGCCTTTATTTCTATGATTTTTTTTGATTAAACTTTTTTCCGGTTTAGCTTTTGTAATTTCGCTAAAATCGGAAAGAGCTCGATTTCTTGTACCGGGTGTATATGAATTATAAAGACGAATACTCATAAACTTGATTATTTTTTTGTTATTTAATTATCTGTAAATAAGTTTATTACATCACCTTCAGATAAAGTTACAATAGCTTTTTTATATTGTGGTTTCCAACCAATATATTTACCTACACGTTTTTTTTTGCGGGGAAGATTACAAGTATTTATTTTTACTACTTTTACATTAAATAAGTATTCAATTGCAGCTTTAATTGTAATTTTATCAGAATAAGGATCTACTATAAAACTATATTGATTAGTTTCTAAAAGTCTTGTAGCTTTATCAGTAATAATAGGATATTTGATAATTTGAGCATTACTACGATAAAAATTTAAAGAATTAGTCACAAAAAATCTCCTTTATATCATTTACTGCTAATGGTGTTAATATAATTTGTTTAGCTTTCATTAAACTTAAAGTGTTTAAACTTGACGCAGAGATTAGTTCAACATTCTTAATGTTTTGCGTAGATAATTTTAAAAGTTTTGTTTTTTCTGAAACTATAATTAATAATTTTTGATCTAAATTGATACCACAATCTTGACAAATTTTTATAAAAATTTTTGTTTTTGGAAGATTTACCTCATTTTCTAAATTATCAATAACTAAAACACTATTCTTTTTATTATAGAGCAATGTTTGAAGAGCTAATCTACGTTCTTTTTTATTTAATTTTAAATATAAGTTTTTTGGTTTTGGCCCAAAAATAACCCCACCACCTTTCCATAAAGGTGAGCGATTAGAACCCGCACGTGCACGTCCAGTTCCTTTTTGTTTCCAAGGTTTACGTCCCCCACCGCGAACTTCACTTCTTGTTTTTGTTGAAACGGTTCCCTGACGTTGAGAAGCATAATGTCTTATTATATCTTTTTGAATTAAATAATTACCGGAATTTTCTAAAACATTCAAATTTAATTGATGTGTAGAGCTTAATTTTTGACCTGTTATATCTAAAGGGGTATATGTTAGTAATTTTTGAACTGTCATACCTTGATTTTAATATATTCAATGTTTTAATAATTTTCGTTAACTTATTCAGAAGGTATAATACTTAATAAGTTACCAGGTTTTCCTGGTACAGATCCTTTTACAACAAGAATATTTTCTTCTGCATTCGCTTGAATAACCTTAAGTTTTTTAACTGTTGTAATTTTATTTCCTAATTGGCCTGCCATTTTTTTTCCTGGTAACACTCGACCAGGAGTTGTACCCATACCAATTGAACCTGGAGCTCTATGATTTTTGGAACCATGACTCATTGGACCACGTGCAAAGTTATGTCGTTTTTGTAAACCTGAGAATCCTTTACCAATACTTTTCCCTCCAATATTTACAAGTTGTCCAGATGAAAAGGCATCGACTTTTACAGTTTGGCCTACTTGAAATTCATGGTCATTTTCAGTTATTCTAAATTCCTTTAAATATTTTAAAGGTTGAATATTTGATTTTTGTAAATGCCCTAATTCAGGTTGTGTTAATAACTTACTTGAAACACTTCCGTAACCAATTTGAATAGAATTGTAACCATCTTTTAAAATTGTTTTAACTTGTGTAATTATACAAGGTCCAACTTTTAAAATTGTTACTGGAATTATATTTCCTGATTCATCAAAAATTTGTGTCATCCCAATTTTATTACCTAATAAACCTATAGCCACAATATTCCTCCAAGTATGATATTTATATATTTATTAACTTTCTTCAAAATTACATAATTTAATTTATAAGATAATAAAAATTAAGTTATAGATCCTTAAAGAGTAGTAAAGTACCTTAAAGTTTGTCTATATATGGTATATTAACAATTTTATAAAATTGTTATGGCAGATGTAAATAAGAATTATAATAACAATAATTAATAAAATTATAATTGTTGCTAAAAGGTAATTATAAAAGGAGAAAAAAGATGTCAAAAGTTGTAGGCATAGATTTAGGTACAACAAACTCTGTTGTTGCCGCTATTGAAGGGGGACAACCTACGGTAATTACGAATGCAGAGGGATTAAGAACAACTCCATCAATTGTTGCATACACAAAAAAACAAGAGTTATTAGTTGGACAGATTGCAAAACGACAAGCTGTAATTAATCCAGAGAATACATTCTTTTCTGTTAAAAGATTTATTGGATCTAAACAATCCGAGATCTCTAATGATTCAAAACAATTACCATATAAAGTTGGTACAGATTTAAATGGTAATATTAAAATTAAGTGCTCATCTTTAAACAAAGAATTTAGTCCAGAAGAAATCTCAGCACAAGTATTACGAAAATTAATTGCAGATGCAACAACATATTTAGGACAAGATGTAACACAAGCAGTTATTACTGTTCCTGCTTATTTTAATGATTCTCAACGTCAAGCTACAATGGATGCGGGAAAAATTGCAGGAATTGAAGTTTTACGTATTATTAATGAACCAACAGCAGCTTCTTTAGCGTATGGACTAGATAAAAAACAAAACGAAACTATTTTAGTTTTTGATTTAGGTGGTGGAACATTTGATGTTTCAATTTTAGAAGTTGGGGATGGGATTTTTGAAGTTTTGGCAACAGCAGGTGACACAAGTTTGGGTGGGGATGATTTTGATAAAGTTTTAGTTAACTGGTTAATAAAAGATTTTGAAAATAAAGAAAATATTAATTTATCTACAGATATTCAGGCTTTACAACGATTAACAGAAGCTGCTGAAAAGGCAAAAATGGAACTATCAACCTTAGAAAAAACAACGATTCATTTACCATTTATAACAGCTGATAAAACAGGTCCAAAGCATATTGAAAAAGAGTTAACGAGAGAACTTTTTGAAAATTTATGTAAAGATTTAATTAACCGTTGTCGTATTCCAGTTGAAAAAGCTTTAAATGATGCAAGACTTGATAAAGCAGAAATTAATGAAGTAGTATTAGTTGGTGGATCAACAAGAATTCCTGCTATTCAAAATTTAGTAGAATCCTTAACAAATAAAAAACCTAATCAATCTGTAAATCCAGATGAAGTTGTAGCAATTGGGGCAGCAATTCAAGCAGGTATTTTAGCAGGTGAAATTAAAGATATTCTATTATTAGATGTTACTCCGTTATCTTTAGGAGTTGAAACATTAGGTGGAGTTATGACAAAAATCATTTCACGTAATACTACTATTCCAGTAAAAAAATCAGAAATGTTCTCAACAGCTGTTGATAATCAAACAAATGTAGAGATTCATATTCTACAGGGTGAAAGAGAACTAGTAGCTGGAAATAAAAGTTTAGGTAACTTCAAATTAGATGGGATACCAGCTGCTGATAGAGGTATTCCTCAAATTGAAGTTACATTTGATATTGATGTTGATGGTTTATTATCTGTTAAGGCTAAAGAAAAGGAAACAGGAGTAGAACAATCAGTAACTATTCAGGGTGCTTCAAATCTAAACGAAAAAGAAGTTGAAAATATGCTAGCTGAAGCTGAAAAGTACGCTTCTATTGACCAAGAAAAACGAAAAGGAATTGATTTAAAAAATCAAGGTGAAACTTTATGTTTCGAAGCTGAACGAGAACTTGGACTTTTTACAAATAATATAACAGAAGATAATAAAAAAAAAGTTGCTGAGTTAATTGAAAATGTTAGAGCTTCAATTCAACAAGACAATATAGAAGTTCTAGGGTTAGCTATTGAAAAACTAAAAGTAGGTATGAAGGATATGGTAGAAGCAGCAAAACCAATTATTAATAATTCTACTAATCCTGATGAAACTCTTTTTTCAGATTTAAATGATTTATAAATAACATTTTTTAAAATGTTATTAAAATAAAAAACCCAAAATAGTCTTAATATTTTATAATTAAAACTATTTTGTTAAATGAAAAATTAATATTATTAAAAGTTATTGTTATTTAGCAATAACTTTTGATTCATCCACAATAATACATTCAGTTGTTAAAATCATACTGGCAATAGAAGTAGCATTTTGTAATCCTGAACGAGTTACTTTTGCTGGATCAACTATACCTTCTTCATACATGTTTCCAAAAATATTTTTGGCTGCATTATATCCAATTTCAAATTCTTGTTCTTGCACTTTTTCAATAATCACTGCACCATTGATTCCACCGTTTTCAGCAATTCTGCGTAGAGGAGCTAAAATTGCTCTTGATATTATAATTGCTCCGATTAACTCATCTTCTTTTAGATTATTCTTAGCCCAAGTAACAAGATTTTCAGATAAATGGGCTAGTGTTGTGCCACCACCTGGTACAATACCTTCTTCCACAGCTGCTCTTGTTGCATTTATTGCATCTTCAAGTCGTAGTTTTTTATCTTTCATTTCTGTTTCAGTTACAGCTCCAACTCGAATAACGGCAATTCCGCCAGATAGTTTAGCAATTCTATCTTGTAATTTTTCTTTCTCGTAACTAGTTTCAGATAAATTTACTTGTTTTCTTAATTGTTCACAACGAATTTTAAGTTCTTCTATTGTTGAACCATCGGAAACAATAGTCGTGCTATCTTTATTAACAATAATTCGCCGTGCTTGACCTAATAAGTTAACTTGAATATTATCAAGACTTAAACCAGCATCTTGAGTAATAACAGTACCACCTGTTAGAATTCCAATATCTTCTAACATTAATTTACGTAATTCACCAAAGCCTGGTGCTCTAATTGCAACTACATTAATAATTCCACGTAATTTATTTAAAATTAATGTGGCTAAAGCTTCTTTTTCTACATCTTCTGCAATTATAAGAAGTGGACGCTTAGTTTTTGTAATTTGTTCTAAAATTGGCAATAAATCTTGTTGAACTAATGTTATTCTTTTATCTGTTAATAAAATGTATGGATTATCATATGATACCTCCATTTTTTCAGTATTAGTAATAAAGTAAGGTGAAATGAAACCTTTTTCAAGTTTCATACCTTCAGTAATTTCTAGTTCAGTTGTAATACCTTTTCCTTCTTCTAAAGAAATAACACCCTCTTTTCCAACCTTTGATAGTGCATCTGCAATTAATAATCCAATTATTTCATCATTTCCTGCTGAAATAGAAGCAACTTGTTGGATTGATTGAATATCTTCTACTGGTTGAGCAAACTCATTAATTTGCATAACTAAATATTGGGTTGCTTTTTCCATACCTAATTTTATTGAAATTGGATTTGCACCTGCTGCAACGTTTTTTAAACCCTCTTTTACCATTGCATAGGCTAATACAGTAGCTGTAGTGGTACCATCACCAGCAACATCATTTGTTTTTGCTGCAGCTTGACGAATTAAAGAAACACCTGTATTTTCAATGTGATCCTCTAATTTAATTTCTTTAGCAATCGTTACGCCATCATTAACAATTTGAGGTGATCCATAAGATTTTTCAAGTACTACATTTCGTCCTTTTGGACCTAATGTAACTGAAACTGCTTCTACCATTATTTCCATCCCTCGTTCAAGAGCCCGACGTGCACTATCTTGATACAAAATTTTTTTTGCCATGATTTAGTTTTGTCTAAAATTTTTATTTAAAAATAGATTCAAACTAATACTTTAGAGTATTCTCTAAAATTTTTGCAAGTTTAAAAAGCAATTTTAAAAAATATTTTTTTTAAACGCTTTACTAAAGTTTACAAAATTTACTATATTGTATTGCAGTTGCTAGTAATATATTTGGGCTTGTAGCTCAGTGGACTAGAGCACGTGGCTACGAACTACGGTGTCAGGGGTTCGAATCCCTTCTTGCCCAATATTAAAAACTTTAATTATTAGTACTTCATGTGGATATTATAGATTTATATGAAGATTTGGGGTGTCGCCAAGTGGTAAGGCTGTGGACTTTGACTCCGCCATTCGTAGGTTCGAATCCTGCCACCCCAGTTCAATACGTAAATATTTAATTTATAAATTATAGTTTATAAAGTATAATTTATAAATTATAAACTATAAATTAAATATTTACATATCTAATCCAATTGAAGTACAATGTAATTATTTAAAATTTTTGATCTTGGGAAAATAAAGTATGGAAGCTAGAATTCAATTTATAAAAGGATTAGATGAAAAAGTGTTGCCTGATGTTAGATTAACTCGGTCGCGCGATGGGAGTACTGGAACAGCAACATTTCGCTTTAAAAACCCAAATATCTTAGATAAAAGTACAGCAAAAGACGGTGAAATTACCGGAATGTATTTAATAGATGATGAAGGCATTTTAGAAACAAGAGATGTTAATGCTCGTTTTCTTAATGGAAAACCTGAAGCAATTGAATCAGTTTATATAATGAAAAATCCTGAGGCTTGGGATCGGTTTATGAGATTTATGGAAAGATATGGTCAGACAAATGGTCTTGTTTTTACAAAAGCAAATTAATTAAAAACATTTAAATAAATGCTACAATGCAAATATCATTAAAATGGGTCAACGAATTAGTAAATATTAAAAAAGTTAATTTAGATTATTTACTTGAAAAATTAACACTTGGTGGTTTTGAAGTTGAAAAGGTTATTGAACTTGAATTAAATGGTGAAAAAATACTAATATTAGATATATCAGCTACCGCTAATAGATCTGATAGTTTATCTATAAAAGGAATTTCTAAAGAAATAGCTATTCTATTAAATAAACCTTATAAAAAATCAAAATATTTAAATGAAACTCTAAATTGGGATGAGCAATTTAGAGATGTTATTTCTAATTATAAATTAAAAAAAAGCTATTTGAGTTTTTTAGCTTTTACTTTGGAAAATTTAAGTGATTTAAATAGCCCAAAATGGTTAAAACAAAAATTATTTGAATCCGGTGTAGAGCCAGTAAATAATTTTTTAGACTTTCAAAATTATATCTTATTAGAAAGCGGATACCCATTTGAAGTGTATGATTTAAATAAAATTCGTTTAAAATTAAACAGTAAAGAATTTAATTTAAGTTTAATAAAAGCAAAAACAAATGAAAAATTTATAGCAAATAATAATTCTATTTATAATCTCAATGAATCCATTTTAACTCTTAAAGCAAATAACTTAAATTTAAGTATTGCAGGTATTATACCAAGTAAAGAATTTGCTTATTCTGATAATAGTACTTCTTTGTTAATTGAAGCATCTATTTTTGAGGCAACTTCTATTCGACAACAATCTCGTTTATTAGGTTTACGAACTAATCGATCATCTAGATATGAAAAATCAATTAAAAGTATGGGATTACTAAATTCAGTCTATAAGTTAATAAAATTGTTAAAAGTTAGAAATCCAAATTTAATATGCAAAATTCATACCAAAGGACAAATATTCGAAGAAGAATCAAATATTATTATTCTAGAGTACAGGAAAATAAATGACATTTTAGGCCCAATTAAAAGTTCAGGTCTTAATGAACTAGTGTACATTAGTCCAGCTTTAATTTCAAAATATTTCGATCAATTAAGATTTGCCTATATATTTAAGCCCAATCAATTGATTTGGGAGGTTACAATACCAAATTCACGGATTGATGATATTAGTAGACCTATTGATTTAATAGAAGAAATTGCAAGGCTTCATGGATTTAATAAGTTTTTAACTCAACTTCCTTTCACAAGAATTGCTGGAATTGAAGATGTTAGTTATCGTGCAAAAAAAAAACTTACACTATCCCTACTAAACAGCGGTTTGAACGAACTAATTCATTATTCCTTAAATAATGATAGTATAATTTCAAATCGACCAGTTGAATTAATTAACCCATTAGTAACTGAGTACTCTAATTTAAGAGCAAGTTTGTTACCAGGTATTATTAAAACAGTACAAGAAAATTTAAAACAAGGTAATTCATATATTGAGGGTTTTGAGTATGGGCATGTTTTCTCTAAAAATATACATTTATTTAACAGTCGTACGAAACTTCAAGAACAGGAATATATTAGTGGTGTTTTTGGTGGCAATAAAATAAAAACTGATTGGTCAGAAGATTCTAAGCAATTAGAGTGGGCTCAAGCAAAATGGAAAATTGAGAGGATTTTGAGACAGTTTAGATGTTTAACTGTTTGGGAACCTTATTCAGGTGAATTTTATAAAAATATTTTACATCCAACTAAGGCTTGTGAAATATCTATTTATGGTGGAAGAAAAATAGGTGTTTTTGGTCAAATTCATCCAATTTTAGCCAAAAAATTAAATATTTCGCCTGATTTATATTTATTTGAACTAAACTTTGGTGTCTTAAAAAACTCTTTTAAAAATAATCACGTACGTAAATTCACTCCATATGTTTCATACCCAAAAATTGTTAAAAATATATCCTTTATTGTTGATTGTAAAGTTCCATATATAGAAATTAGAAACCTGTTAATTAGAAATGGAACAATATGGTTAACTAATGTTCTATTGTTAGATCACTATCAAGGTATATCAATTCCAGAAAATGAAGTTAGTTTATGTTTGGAATTAACTTTTCAATCTAATAAACAAACTTTACAAAATAAAGATGTTGAAGAAATTATCAAAAACTTACTCGTATTATTAATTCGTAGGTTTAATATTCTAATTCGACTATAAAAAAAAATAATTCTATAAACTAGTTTATAGAATTATCCACCCCCAACAATTGTAACAATTTCAATTTTATCGTTATTTTTAATTGTAAGTTTAGTCCAATGTTTTTGTTCGTAAATTAAATTATTGTATTCTAAAACAAAAAGGGTTTGATTATAGTTAAAATAAGAAAGTAATTGATATATAGTAAAATTATCATAAGTTTCATATTTTAGACCATTTACAAAGAAGCGTTTCAATATAATCATAAATTTTAATTTTATTAGTCTTTAATAATATACTAGACTTATAGTAGTATAAATTGTTATATTATTATACGTTAAAGTTTGGCGGGTGTGGCCAAGTGGTTAAGGCAGTGGGTTGTGGTTCCACCATTCGTCGGTTCAAGTCCGATCATTCGCCTTTTAAAAATTTTATTTTTTTAGATTATTAAAAATTTGTCTAC